GTGAAAGTGGAAATAGTAGTAAAAACGCGGATGCCAGAACGATTGATCAAATTATACGAGAAAGTTATACTGATCTGGATGTCACTCAAAAATACAAGCATTTGTGGGTTCAATGCGAAAATTGTTATGGATTAAATTATAAGAAATTTTTTAAATCAAAAATGAATCTTTGTGAACAATGTGGATATCATTTGAAAATGAGTAGTTCAGATAGAATCGAACTTTCGATCGATCCGGGTACTTGGGAGCCTATGGACGAAGACATGGTCTCTCTGGATCCCATTGGATTTCATTCGGAGGAGGAGCCTTATAAAAATCGTATCGATTCTTATCAAAGAAAGACAGGATTAACCGAGGCTGTTCAAACAGGCATAGGGCAACTAGACGGTATTAACGTAGCAATTGCGGTTATGGATTTTCAGTTTATGGGGGGTAGTATGGGATCCGTAGTCGGGGAGAAAATTACCCGTTTGATTGAATACGCTACTAAAGAATTTCTACCTCTTATTATAGTATGTGCTTCCGGAGGGGCACGCATGCAAGAAGGAAGTTTGAGCTTGATGCAAATGGCTAAAATATCTTCTGCTTTACATGATTATCAATCCAATAAAAAGTTATTCTATGTACCAATCCTTACATCTCCTACTACCGGTGGGGTGACAGCTAGTTTTGGTATGTTGGGGGATATCATTATTGCTGAACCCAATGCCTACATTGCCTTTGCGGGTAAAAGAGTAATCGAACAAACATTAAATAAAAAAGTACCCGACGGTTCACAAGCGGCTGAGTATTTATTCCAGAAGGGCTTATTCGATCTAATCGTACCACGTAATCCTTTAAAAAGCGTTCTGAGTGAGTTATTTCAACTCCACACTTTCTTTCCTTTGAATCAAAATTAAAACATTAAGTTCAATTATTTTGAGCAAACAATTAATTAGTTTATCGGAATCCAAGTAAAAATTAGACGAATGGGGTTTTCTTTGTTGACATAAGATCTAATTGTATAAAGAATCAAAAGTCACAGAAAATAGAAAATCTGCCCCCTTTTATATATTCCCGATTATTGATCAAGAAGCCTCTATTAACATAACAAGATAAAAGATAAAATTCTTATAACAAATAAAAATAAATATCTTCTTCTCGTCATATATAATAAAACTCTAGAAAATATAGAATTTTTTATCTTTCTATATCTTACGATAATCCTATTTTGACTAAGAATCCCTGCTGGATGGGATTCTAACAAACCCTTCAATTCAATATAAATAGAATCTAAATAAATAAGTAGAATCTAATTCATTTTTAAGAAACTTTTTGCTTAATAAATGAAATTCGAAGACAAGAACAAAAAATGAAGAAAATAATATCTTATCCATATCCTTTCAAATCCTTCATGTAGAAAGAGAAAAAACTACATTATATACTCACTTAGATAGATACTTATATCTATTTAAGTAATAATCATTTAAGTAATAATAATTCCAATTTAGAATTCTCAAATTATAATAAGTAAGATATCCTTATATATATAATAAGATATATAATAAGATATCTTTATATTATCAATAATAAATAGAAAAAAAATCTAAATAATAATAACAGGTACAAATAGTAAATCGAGGTACCCATTCTATGACAACTCTTAACTTTCCCTCTGTTTTGGTCCCTTTAGTAGGCCTAGTATTTCCGGCAATCGCAATGGCTTCTTTATTTCTTTATGTTCAAAAAAATAAGATTGTTTAGAGCCGATGGCACAAAATCTCATCTATTTTTTTTTCAATTGACGTTTGTATCATAACACAACACAGATATCCATTTAGCAAAATATGGTATAAATTGGTATAAGCGGCTTCCGCCGAAAAATTCTTATGTCTCCAGAAAATTCTATGTTCTAGCTATTTTCAAATAGACCCGAATCGGCGGATGGCGGAACTGTAACGTGGGTCTATCTATATGTATGTGGCTATCTTTAGTGAGATCATACGAAGGGTATGTTATTAGTTTAGATCTAACCAATTTAATGAATTACTCCTAAAGGTTCACATCAAACTAATGCTAGTTGATGCGAGTTACTTCGGAAACAAACGGACTAAAGTCAAATTCATTTGGGGTATTCTCTCAATTCCAAAAAAAGCAACGGGATCAAGTATGAGTTGTCGATCAGAACATATATGGATAGAACCTATAAAGGGGGCTCGAAAAACTAGTAATTTCTGCTGGGCTATTATCCTTTTTTTAGGTTCATTAGGGTTCTTGTTGGTTGGAACCTCGAGTTATCTTGGTAGAAATTTGATATCTTTATTTCCGTCTCAGGAAATCGTTTTTTTTCCACAAGGAATTGTGATGTCTTTCTATGGGATCGCGGGTCTTTTTATTAGCTCCTATTTGTGGTGCACAATTTCGTGGAATGTAGGTAGTGGTTATGATCGATTTGATATAAAAGACGGAATAGTGTGTATCTTTCGTTGGGGATTTCCTGGAAAAAATCGTCGGGTCTTCCTCCGATTTCTTATAAAAGATATTCAATCCGTCAGAATAGAAGTTAAAGAGGGTATTTATGCTCGGCGTGTCCTTTATATGGATATAAGAGGCCAGGGAGCCATTCCATTGACTCGTACTGATGAGAATTTTACTCCACGGGAAATGGAACAAAAAGCTGCTGAATTGGCCTATTTCTTGCGTGTACCAATTGAAGTATTTTAAGAAATGAGCCGCTAAATGAATGATTTCTCAGCAGGAGGGCAAAAACGCAAGAATCCTCTTTTTCTAGAACATAACTTAATTGAGGTTTCTTCAGAACATTCATTCGAGTCAAAGCAGACATATATGGAACAAGTATAAAAAACTCTTTTGGGGATCTTTTATATGTATCGAAATATACACAACTCAATTCAATAAAAAAAGAATAAACAAATCGAAATATCTCATAAGAAACCATTTCGAAATAAGGAATCCCCCCTTTTTCATTTTTGAATTGTTGGAATTGAGACTTTAGATTCAGATAGATCATATCTTGTCATTTTTTCGACGCTTCTTTTTGTGCTCCTTAATGACCAAAAAATTGGATCTCTTATAATGATAACTAGTAATGATAACTAGCCAATTTCTGTCGTTTTTTGCCACTCATTTTTCACAATATTTTTCAGAAAATTTCCTCAATTATTCTATCCCTGACTATTCATAGTCAGTTAAATTTTTTCGAAATATTAGAGATTTTTATAGAATGATAGAAAAGGAGTTCTTTCGTCTCAAAATATGAATAATATTCATCTTCATTATTATTATTTAAAGTGGTTTTCGGGGCATTCATCGAAAGGAGATATGTGCTTTTGACTATTAGGGAAACAATATTTTTTGATTATTTATTCATTCGAATTTTTCGTCTATTTCTTTCTTTTTTTCTAGATTCAAGGCCTAATTCAAGGCCTAACCACGAAATCACAAATAAAAACTAGTGAATAGATTCATAGGTTCGAGAACTTGTAATAGAATTGATGCGTGAGAGTAGATTACATAGAGTTGACGAATGAGATGGGTTCATTCACAATTCACAGATGAAAAAATGGCGATGAAAAAATGGCAAAAAAGAAAGCATTCACTCCTCTTTTATATCTTGCATCTATAGTATTTTTGCCCTGGTGGATTTCTCTCTTATTTCAAAAAAGTCTGGAATCGTGGGTTACTAATTGGTGGAATACTAGGCAATCCGAAACTTTTTTGAATGATATGGAAGAAAAGAGTATTCTAGAAAAATTCATAGAATTAGAGGAACTCCTCTTCTTAGAGGAAATGATCAAGGAATACTCGGAGACACATCTACAAAACCTTCGTATAGGAATTCACAAAGAAACAATCCAATTAATCAAGATACACAACGAGGGTCGTATTCATACGATTTTGCACTTCTCGACAAATATAATCTGTTTCATTATTCTAAGTGGTTATTCTATTTTGGGTAATAAAGAACTTGTTATTCTTAACTCTTGGGCTCAGGAATTCCTATATAACTTAAGTGACACAATAAAAGCCTTTTCTCTTCTTTTATTAACCGATTTATGTATCGGATTTCATTCGCCCCATGGTTGGGAATTGATGATTGGCTTTGTCTACAAGGATTTTGGATTTGTTCATAATGATCAAATTATATCTGGCCTTGTTTCCACTTTTCCAGTCATTCTAGATACAATTTTAAAATATTGGATTTTCCGTTATTTAAATCGTGTATCTCCGTCACTTGTAGTGATTTATCATTCAATGAATGACTGAAAAATGATCTACCTAATCCAATTATAATTTTTCTTACTTTGCAGTTGTACATAAGCAAAACATTGAAAATCGCTTTCTATTTCTACCCATCCCGGAGATTCATCCTATATTCCTATAGATTAATCGAGTCAAATTCTTCCAGTAAATAACAGAATCGTGGATAGGAAACTCCATTAGTGACCTACCCCAATTTATTGTAGAAATTTTCGGGATCAATGATTGGACCATGCAAACTAGAAATACTTTTTCTTGGATAAAGGAACAGATTACTCGATCTATTTCCGTATCGCTCATGATATATATAATAACTCGTACATCCATTTCAAATGCATATCCCATTTTTGCACAGCAGGGTTATGAAAATCCACGAGAAGCGACTGGGCGTATTGTATGCGCCAATTGCCATTTAGCTAATAAACCGGTGGATATTGAGGTTCCGCAAGCGGTACTTCCCGATACTGTATTTGAAGCAGTTGTTCGAATTCCTTATGATACGCAACTGAAACAAGTTCTTGCTAATGGTAAAAAGGGGGGTTTGAATGTGGGGGCTGTTCTTATTTTACCAGAGGGTTTTGAATTAGCCCCTCCCGATCGTATTTCCCCAGAGATAAAAGAAAAGATGGGTAATCCGTCTTTTCAGAGCTATCGCCCCAATCAAAAAAATATTCTTGTCATAGGCCCTGTTCCTGGTCAAAAATATAGTGAAATCACCTTTCCTATTCTTTCCCCGGACC